CCTTGATATTGATACGGAGCTGCTAACTATGACGAATGTGCTAACTATGTATATGACGCCGAAAATAGACCGATTTGATATCACCCTTCAATTCGAATTAGCAAAAGCAATGTCTCCTTGCATAATATGGATTCCAAACATTCATGATCTGCATGTGAATGAGTCGAATTACTTATCCCTCGGTCTATTAGAGAACTATCTCTCCAGGGATTGTGAAAGATGTTCCACTGGAAAGATTCTTGTTATTGCTTCGACTCATATTCCCCAAAAAGTGGATCCCGCTCTAATAGCTCCGAATAAATTAAATACATGCATTAAGATACGAAGGCTTCTTCTTCCACAACAACGAAAGCACTTTTTCATTCTTTCATATACTAGGGGATTTCACTTGGAAAAGAAGATGTTCCATACTAACGGATTCGGGTCCATAACCATGGGTTCCAATGCGCGAGATCTTGTAGCACTTATCAATGAGGCCCTATCGATTAGTATTACACAGAAGAAATCCATTATAGAAACTAATACAATTAGATCAGCTCTTCATAGAAAAACTTGGGATTTTCGATCCCAGATAAGATCGGTTCAGGATCATGGGATCCTTTTCTATCAGATAGGAAGGGCTGTTACACAAAATGTACTTCTAAGTAATTGCCCCATAGATCCTATATCTATCTATATGAAGAAGAAATCATGTAAGGGAGGGGATTCTTATTTGTACAAATGGTACTTCGAACTTGGAACGAGCATGAAGAAATTAACGATACTTCTTTATCTTTTGAGTTGTTCTGCCGGATCGGTCGCTCAAGATCTTTGGTCTTCATCCAGACACGATGAAAAAAATTGGATCACTTCTTATGGATTCGTTGAGAATGATTCTGATCTAGTTCATGGCCTATTACTATTATTACTATTAGAAGTAGAAGGCGCTCTGGCTCTGGCGGGATCCTCACGGACAGAAAGATATTGCAGTCAGTTTGATGATAATCGAGTGACATTACTTCTTCGGTCCGAACCAAGGAATCAGTTAGATATGATGCAAAATGGATCTTGTTCTATCGTTGATCAGAGATTTCTATATGAAAAATACGAATCGGAGTTTGAAGAAGGGGAAGGGGCCCTCGATCCGCAACAGATAGAGGAGGATTTCTTCAATCACATAGTTTGGGCTCCTAGAATATGGCGCCCTTGTGGCAATCTATTTGATTGTATCGAAAGGCCCACTGAATTGGGATTTCCCTATTGGACTGGGTCATTTCGGGGCAAATGGATCATTTATCATAAAGAGGATGAGCTTCAAGAGAATGATTCGGAGTTCTTGCAGAGTGGAACCATGCAGTGCCAGACACGAGATAGATCTTCCAAAGAACAAGGCTTTTTTCGAACAAGCCAATTCATTTGGGACCCTGCGGATCCATTCTTTTCCCTATTCAAAGATCAGCCCTCTGTCTCTGTGTTTTCACGTCGAGAATTCTTTGCAGATGAAGAGATGTCAAAGGGGCTTATTGCTTCCCAAACAAATCCTCCTACATCTATATATAAACGCTGGTTCATCAAGAATACGCAAGAAAAGCACTTCGAATTGTTGATTCATCGCCAGAGATGGTTTAGAACCAATAGTTCATTATCTAATGGATCTTTCCGTTCTAATACTCTATCCGAGAGTTATCAGTATTTATCAAATCTGTTCCTATCTAACGGAACGCTATTGGATCAAATGACAAAGACATTGTTGAGAAAGAGATGGCTTTTCCCGGATGAAATGAAACATTTGATTCATGTAACAGGAGAAAGATTCCCCATTCCTTAGCCGTAAAGATATGTGCCCATGAAAAGGGGATTAAGTGGAACAGAATTGGCCGGATGGTAGAGTCGTGGAAACACTTGTTTCTTCCATCTTTTTGGCCTTAGCTCCATGGAACAATATGCTACTGCTGAAACATGGAAGAATTGAAATCTTAGATCACTATGTGTGGATGATATGAACTGCCTAAACAAGAATTCTTGAACGGCGAAAGAGCCTATTACTCGCTACATCAAACAATTTCTACTAATGAAACCATGTAAATCCATCGGAAAATACGCATGTCCGCTGAAATGGTTGTTGCTATCTGCTCCAATAACGAATCATTGGTTTCATTGAATAACTAAAGAAGATAGATAGACCTTTCTCTTCGTCTCAGGTCGATGGATCTCCTCAATTGGAAGATCTCCCATATGGATAATACACATTCCAGTTGACCGAGCCTAATTCTAATTGCTTTGTTCCGAAGCAAAGATATCCACGGAGGCGGGTTCGTCCTATTCAGATATTCACGACCAAGAGGTACGATCCTCTTTCGGATAGGCCCTGAAAGGAGAAGGAGGGCTGGAATGCCAACAGACGTCTGTCTATTCTCTAATTCACCCGACCCGATAGTACCCATTCTGAGAACGTCCAGTGCCAAAGTCACTGAATGGGTAAGTCGCCAATCCCTAATGTAATGTACTTTCTTTGCTGGGT